GAATTTTATATCGCCAAGGAAAAACACCCTTATCTCCTATCAGAAAAATTCCCAATTCTCCCTTTGGTGCTTCGACTCTTGCATAAAGTTCTTGCTTCGACAATTCAAAAGTCGGAGAAGGTTTTTTACTAATGAATCGATAATCAAACTCATTCCATACAGTATCTTTTACTCTATCAAAGCGGCGGATTTCTAAATTTTCATAGGGCCCTCCCGGAATTCCTTCTAGGGCCTGTTGAATAATTTTTATGGATTCTGTCATTTCACTGATTCGTACTAAATAACGAGCTAATGAATCCCCCTCTTTTTGCCATTGGACTTCCCAATCAAATTCGTCGTAACACTCATAATGATCAACTTTACGAAGATCCCATTGTATTCCGGAAGCTCGTAGCATTGGTCCCGACAAACCCCAATTTATTGCTTCCTCTCCACCAATAATGCCTACTCCTTCAACTCGTTCTAAAAAAATGGGATTCCTTGTAATAAGCTTTTGATATTCAGCAATTCCTGTTAAAAAATAATCGCAAAAATCCAAACATTTATCTATCCAGCCATAAGGTAAATCAGCAGCGACTCCGCCAATACGAAAAAAATTGTGCATCATTCGCATACCGGTTGCAGCTTCGAATAGGTCATATATCAATTCTCTTTCTCGAAAAATATAGAAGAAAGGAGTCTGTGCCCCAATATCTGCCATAAAAGGGCCAAGCCATAACAAATGCGAAGCTATACGACTTAACTCCAACATAATGACTCTGATATAACTGGCCCTTTTAGGAACTTGAATATTGCCTAATTGCTCTGGCGCATTTACAGTTATTGCTTCTGTGAACATAGTAGCTAAATAATCCCAACGTGTTACATAAGGCAAATATTGTATAATTGTTCGATTTTCCGCAATTTTTTCCATACCTCTGTGTAAATAACCCAATATTGGTTCACAGTCAATAACATCTTCACCATCTAAAGTAACAATTAGTCGAAGAACACCATGCATTGATGGGTGGTGAGGTCCCATATTGACTATCATGAGGTCTTTTCTTGTAGCTGGTACAGTCATAGGTTTTTCCTGATTCATTCTTCCATGAATTGCTGAAAGAGAAAAGAAGTTCACCAAACTTTAAGCCAATAATTCAAACTAACTCTTCAAATTAACGAGTTTTTCTCTCTCGAATATCCAACTGCCCTATTAATTCTTTATAACGTGCTCTATTTTTTTTTGACAAATAAGCCAGCAGCCGTTGACGTTTTCCGAGAATTTTCCGCAGACCTCTTTGAGATAAATAGTCTTTTTTGTGCAATTCCAAATGTGAAGTAAGCCTCCGTATCTTGTTGGTGAAACTTACTACTTGAAATTCAACAGATCCTCTGTTTTCTTTGTTTTCTTCTTGTTCTTGCAAAATAATTGAAATAAATGAATTTTTTACCATAAAAGAATTTCACACTCCCCTTTTTACAGATATTTATTTTATTGATCAGTAATAATAATGTCAGAAATTTTAATGTAGTATATACAATAATCATAATTTCTTTATACATTCCTAGTTTTATCAATTAAATTAATCAATCCAATTTTTGAGTTCATTTGTATAGTGATACAAAAAGACGATACCAAATAGTTCAGTCCGAAGATTCGATTGATTAATTTAATTGATACCCCATTTCCTTAATATTCACGTATCCTAGACTGGGATGTAAGACAGCGCATATGCGCATCGGGTTGCTTGCATATAACATGGTCACGGACAGAAGAAAAAATCAAAAATTGATAGAACAATAGAATATATAGGAAACTCAAAATTTTTAATCAGGGATACATATATATCCTTAACATACTCAAGCGGCTCCCATTATTGGTATCAAACCAATAGCGATTCATACAAGCTAAATCTTCTAATCGATAATTAGGCCAAAAAAAGAACTTTAATTTATTTAATTCATTTTTTTTTCTGTCAAAATTTTTACTTTCCTCCAAAAATTGACTCCAGTTTTTTATCTTGTTTTCCTTGCAAAATAAATTATTTCTATGCACACCATTCTGATTCTTTAAATTCAAATTGAAAGAAATTAGAATTCTCAATTCTCTACGACGTCTAGACGATAAAATTTTTTCAGGAACAAGCAAATCTAAATTATTTTTGTCTCTATTTAGAGTTTTTATTTTATGTCTTGAAATGGATTCATCAAAAGTATTCTTAGCAACATTTTTGGGGTTTCGGTATCTTTGATTACTTTGGTGCTTACTTTTATGAACCAAGGAAATACCTATGATTTGATACATAAAAAACTGTCCGTCATTTTTTACAGATAGACGGGCAGGTTCCATAATTAATATTCCCTTTTTCGTTAATTGTGTAAGATTTAAACGCCTCCTCATTATATCCAGATTCATTTCTTTCCTTTGAATATAGGATATAGTAATTTTTCTTACATTTATGAGGCTAACCAGCAGACCATATATCTGGATATTATTCAGCATTTTTTGATTCAATTGATTCAAACGTCCAGTCCATCTTAATTGCAAAGGAAAATCTCCTTTAAGGAATATTTTTAGTTTTTCAATGGATTCTAAAAAATATTCTTCAATATTGTTTTGATTCTTTAATTCAAAATATTGTTTTGAATTTGATGGACTAAAATTTAAAAAAACCTCATCCTCCTCTTGTTTTCCCTTGATATTTTTATTTTCAATAAAATTTGGATTTATATTCAAATTAAAAAGAAGTAAGTTCCTTGGTATAAACCAAGGTTTCTCTTTATATTTATGATAAAGTATCACAAACTCTGGAAAGAAAAAAACTTTCGGATTCGATATGAGGCGATTTAAGATTAAGAATTTTTCATTCATTCCCATCCAATCAAAAGACATTCCCATCCAATCAAAAAAGACCTTGTTGTAATTGATTTCAGAATTTGAATCAATTGGAAGATAAAAAAGACCATTACCTTTATTATTAAGTTTATCCCTGATTTGGTCCTTTTTAGGTTCAACCTCAATATTTGTACTAAATTTCCAACCCAAATATTTTCTATCCGTATTTTTTTCCCTATATATAATATCACTTTTTCCTAGATAATTCTTGATAGGAATATTCTTGAGTATGCTAAAAATTTTTTCGTTATTTCTGTTGGAATTTTCTTGATTCTTATTTGTTTCTAATGATGATCTATAAATAGAGGCCTTCTTCTTAGTTTCAGAATGAATATATTTATATGATAAAAGATCATATCTATAGTTTTTTTGAAAATTTTCCTCTTTATTTGGTAATAAATATACTTTCGAATTTTGTTTTTTTTTTGAATCAAATAATTGGTCTTTTTCATAGGAATACCGTTTATTTAAATCCTTATTTTGAGACGTATGGCATTGATTTAGTCCATTTCTCCATTTTTGTGGGACTAATCTAGACCATGTAATCTGCGATAAATCGTATTGATAATGACCTCTTAACCAGTTTTTCCATGGATTCATTCCATTATTTGGAAGTTTCTTATGTCTTACTTCGGAATCAAATATTCCTTGTCTTCCAAAAAGATCTTTTATTTCATTCTTAAGAAAAAAAGAAGGTCCATTATATTGAAGAAGAGATCTTAACTTATTGAAGTTAATAACTTGGGTTTGTGATAATTTAAAAAATACATATTTTTGTGACAAGTAAGATAAATTAAAAAAAATATGTGACTTCCGCTTACTATTTCTAAGATTATCAAAAGCCTTTTTTATAGTCATAGGCGAAATGAAGTCAATTTTATTTTGTTTTGTTTTATTAATCCTTTCTTGATCTTGATTTATTTCATTATTGTCAATGTATTTATCAAGAATTTTTTTTGTTGATTCCATACAAATTTGTAGAGTGATTCTGCGCATATTAATGATACATAGAAAGATATCTATGTATATTTTTTCAATGAAAAATTTAACTATTAATTCAATATTTTTTCTTTTGAATATTTTCCAAATTTTTGGGGGTGATTCTCCATTATTATTATTCTTTTTTTTTATTCCCGGCGTTACTTTTTTTTTATTTTTTTTCATTATTTCTATTTGATTTCTGATTGTGTTTCTTCTATCAATTCTATGTTTCATTTCTTCTTCGGCCTGTGAATAATTTGTCCAACCTGTAGATCGATTTTGAGTAAGTGATTCATGAATTATCTGAGTGCTGATTATAGAATCCTTTTCTGTTTGAGTTTCACTTGATTCATATATTTCTGTCGGTATAAATAATGGAATTTTTTTTTCTTTTAAAAGTTCTTTTATTTTTTGTTTTACAAATAAAACTGCTTTTGATTGTTTTTTTTTTATTTTTTTTAAAACTCTTCGAACTCTAAAATTCAATTTTCTTATTTCGACTTTATAGTCTATATCTTTAAAAATGGGTTCAAAAAAGGAAGGTGTTTTTCGAGGAGGACCAAACGGATATTCTGTTTCCTTTCCTAAAACTGTTAAAAAACAAGAATCAAAATCATCTTGTTGCTTTCGATCTCTATCAGAGAGTCCTAGTTTCGATCTGTGCCAAGGTTTTAAATGAAAAGGATATAGGATTTTGATCTGAAAACCCTCTCTTAACCAATTTTTAGGAAATTCTGTTTTGGAGAATTGAAGACCATTATAGCTACACTTTAGATAAATTTCTCTATTCCAATCTTGAAAATCCTCATACCATTCCGGAGATTGCCGTAATAAAATACATCCAATATTCTTACCTATTATTAATAAGGGTAATTTAATATATCTTCTAAAAATTGATTGAGCTAGTAACAGAATACTTCTTGTTTTTTGTGCATATGGAATGTTCTCCCAGAATTCTATTACGTCTTCCTGGTTGTTTTTTTTTATTTGCAATTGTTGATCTAAAATTTCAAATTCTGACTTTTTACCCAACCAATCTCTAATATTAAAAAAAAGTTTCATTAGGTCGGATATAGGAAAAGGAAAATCTTCCATTTTTTCCAAAAAAAGCGGGGAATGGGGATTTCCTTGCGACGGTCCCCAA